AATGAATTGCCTGATAAAAGGGTTACCTTGATAGGGTAAATTATGAAATTTATGGTTTCATTCATTATATTTAACAGAATTAAACTGTTTCTTAAAGAATCAAAATCTACTGTGCTTCGTACACTAAAATATAAAAAGATAAGCTAATAAAGCTATTGGGTTCATACCCCACTTATAAAGGTTGTAATCCTTTTCTTTTTAATTAAAAAAATCTCTAATAATATTTTTTTTATTACTTTAATACTTGGAACCCTGATCACAATTTCCTCAAATTCATGATTAGGGGCTTGAATAGGCCTAGAAATTAATTTATTATCTTTTATCCCCCTAATAACTGATAATAAAAAAAACCTTCTTACCTCTGAAAGCTCTCTAAAATATTTTTTAACTCAAGCCTTTGCATCTTCTGTTTTATTGTTCGCAATTATTATTTTAATATTTAATAATAATTATGTAAGTCAAGTAACAACTTTAACTGAAATTTTAATTTTTTCAACATTATTACTAAAAAGAGGAGCAGCCCCATTCCACTCTTGGTTTCCAGAAGTAATAGAAGGATTATCATGAGTTAATGGGTTAATCTTAATAACATGACAAAAAATTGCACCTTTAATATTAATTTCTTATAATCTTTCATACTATTATTTTTTAATTACTATCATCATATCAATACTGATCGGCTCATTAGGAGGATTAAATCAATCCTCTATTCGTAAATTAATAGCTTTTTCTTCAATCAATCATTTAGGATGAATGTTATTAGCTATAATAAGCAACGAATTATTATGAACTTCTTATTTTATTTTATATTGTTTTTTATCTGTTTCCATTGTAATTATATTTAACAATTTTAAACTATATTATTTTAATCAAATTTTCAACATTTCTTTAATGAACCCAATCATTAAATTTCTTATTTTTATAAATTTACTCTCTTTAGGAGGATTACCCCCCTTTTTAGGATTTTTACCTAAATGATTTGTTATTCAAAATTTAACTGCTAATAACCAAATATTCGTTCTAACAATCAGAGTATGTTTAACATTAATTACTTTATTTTTTTATTTACGTTTATCGTATAGAATGTTCATATTAAATTATCAAAAAACTTCTTGAAATTTAAAAGATAATTTTAATTTAAAAATTTCTAATTTTAGATTATTAATAAATTTTATTTCATTAGGAGGATTAATCTTTATTTTTTCTCTTTATTTTATTATATAAGAATTTAAGTTAAAAAAACTAATAGCCTTCAAAGCTAAAAATATTTGTATTAATCTTTTAATTCTTAAGCTTAAATAATTTATTTATTCCTTTAGAATTGCAGTCTAATATCATTATTGACTATAAAGCCTGATTAAAGAGATAATTTCTCATAAATAAATTTACAATTTATTGCCTAACTTCAGCCATTTAATCGCGACAATGGTTATTTTCTACAAATCATAAGGATATTGGAACTTTATATTTTATTTTCGGAGCTTGAGCTGGAATAGTAGGTACTTCTTTAAGTATTTTAATTCGAGCAGAACTTGGACATCCTGGAGCTTTTATTGGTGATGACCAAATTTATAATGTTATTGTTACTGCCCACGCTTTTATTATAATTTTCTTTATAGTTATACCTATTATAATTGGAGGATTTGGAAATTGATTAGTTCCTCTAATATTGGGAGCTCCCGATATAGCCTTCCCTCGAATAAATAATATAAGATTTTGAATACTACCTCCCTCCTTAACCCTATTAATTTCTAGAAGTATAGTAGAAAATGGAGCAGGAACTGGATGGACAGTTTATCCACCACTTTCTTCTGGTATTGCTCATGCTGGGGCATCAGTAGATTTAGCTATTTTCTCTCTTCATTTAGCCGGAATTTCATCAATCCTGGGAGCAGTTAATTTTATTACCACAGTTATTAACATACGATCCCCAGGAATTACACTAGATCGAATACCTTTATTTGTATGATCTGTAGTAATTACTGCAATTTTATTATTATTATCATTACCAGTTTTAGCTGGTGCTATTACAATATTATTAACAGATCGAAACTTAAATACTTCTTTTTTTGACCCTGCGGGAGGAGGAGATCCAATTTTATACCAACACTTATTCTGATTTTTTGGACATCCTGAAGTCTACATTTTAATTTTACCTGGATTTGGAATAATTTCTCACATTATTACTCAAGAAAGAGGGAAAAAGGAAACATTTGGTAATTTGGGGATAATTTACGCTATATTAGCAATTGGTTTATTAGGATTTATTGTTTGAGCTCACCATATATTTACTGTTGGAATAGATGTAGATACTCGAGCTTATTTTACTTCTGCAACTATAATTATTGCTGTACCTACCGGAATTAAAATTTTTAGTTGACTTGCCACTCTACATGGAACTCAAATAACATATAGCCCATCAATACTTTGAGCTCTAGGATTTGTATTTTTATTTACAGTGGGAGGATTAACGGGAGTAGTTTTAGCTAATTCATCTATTGATATTGTTTTACATGATACATATTATGTGGTAGCTCATTTTCATTATGTACTTTCAATAGGAGCTGTATTCGCAATTATGGCAGGATTTGTTCATTGATACCCCTTATTAACAGGCTTAACTATAAATACAAGTTGATTAAAAATTCAATTTGCAATAATATTTGTTGGAGTTAATTTAACCTTTTTCCCCCAACATTTTTTAGGATTAGCCGGAATACCTCGACGATATTCAGATTTTCCAGATAGATATTTAGCATGAAATATTGTTTCTTCTTTAGGAAGAACAATTTCATTATTTGCTATTTTATATTTTTTATTTATTGTATGAGAAAGTATAATTACACAGCGTACTCCATCTTTTGCTATACAATTATCTTCATCTATTGAATGATATCATCCCCTACCGCCCGCTGAACATACTTATTCCGAACTACCTTTATTAACTAATAATTTCTAATATGGCAGATTAGTGCAATGAATTTAAGCTTCATATATAAAGATTTTATCTTTTATTAGAACCAATGGCAACATGAGCAAATTTAGGACTCCAAGACAGATCTTCTCCTCTAATAGAACAATTAAATTTTTTTCACGATCATACTTTATTAATTTTAACTATAATTACAATTTTAGTTGGTTATATTATAGGAATATTAAGATTTAATAAGTTTACTAATCGATTTTTACTGCATGGACAAACTATTGAAATTATCTGAACAGTGTTACCCGCAATTATTTTAATATTTATTGCATTACCTTCTCTTCGTTTATTATATTTAATAGATGAAATTAACACACCATCAATTACTTTAAAATCAATTGGACATCAATGATATTGAAGTTACGAATATTCAGACTTTTTAAACCTAGAATTTGATTCTTATATAATCCCCACAAACGAACTAGAAATAAGAGGATTCCGTCTTTTAGATGTAGATAATCGAGTCATTTTACCAATAAATAATCAAATTCGAATTTTAGTAACTGCAACTGATGTTTTACATTCATGAACAGTGCCTTCTTTAGGGGTAAAAGTAGATGCAACCCCAGGACGACTTAATCAAATTAATTTTCTTATTAATCGACCAGGATTATTTTTTGGACAATGCTCAGAAATTTGCGGAGCAAACCACAGATTTATACCTATTGTAATTGAAAGAATTTCAATAAATCTATTTATTAAATGAATTACTTCAATAACTAACTCATTAGATGACTGAAAGCAAGTAATGATCTCTTAAATCATATAATAGTAAATTAGCACTTACTTCTAATGAAACAAAAAATTAGTTTCATAAAAACCTTAGTTTGTCAAACTAAAAAAATTAGTTAAATCTAATATTTTTTAATTCCACAAATAGCACCAATCAATTGGTTAATTTTATTTTTTGTTTTTTCAATTACACTTGTAGTTTTTAACATTTTAAACTACTTTTGTTTTTTATACTCTCCAATAAATAAATCTCAACACCTAAATATTAAATCAAACAAATTAAATTGAAAATGATAACAAACTTATTTTCTGTTTTTGACCCCTCAACAACAATTTTAAACTTATCCTTAAATTGATTAAGAACTTTTTTAGGATTATTTTTAATTCCTGTTTCTTTTTGATTATTGCCAAATCGATCCCAAATTATATGAAATAATATTTTATTAACTTTACACAAAGAATTTAAAACATTATTAGGCCCTTCAGGACATAATGGAAGAACACTAATATTTATTTCTTTATTTTCACTAATCATGTTTAATAATTTTCTAGGATTATTCCCTTATATTTTTACAAGTACCAGACATTTAACTTTAACCCTAGCACTAGCCTTCCCCCTATGATTAAGATTTATATTGTATGGATGAATTAATCACACACAACACATATTTGCTCATTTAGTCCCTCAAGGAACTCCCGCAGTCCTAATACCTTTTATGGTATGTATTGAAACAATTAGAAACATTATTCGTCCTGGAACTTTAGCAGTTCGATTAACTGCTAATATAATTGCAGGACATTTATTAATAACATTGTTAGGTAATACTGGCCCCATATCCCCCAATTATTTAATCTTATCTTTAATTTTAACTACTCAAATTGCTCTATTGGTCTTAGAATCTGCTGTAGCAATTATTCAATCCTATGTTTTTGCTGTATTAAGAACTCTTTACTCTAGTGAAGTAAATTAATAAACTTATGTCAACACACTCAAACCATCCCTTCCATTTAGTAGACTATAGCCCATGACCTTTAACAGGAGCAATTGGAGCTATAACAACTGTTTCAGGACTTGTTCAATGATTTCATCAATATACAATAACATTATTTATTTTAGGAAATGTAATTACAATTTTAACTATATACCAATGATGACGAGACATCTCTCGAGAAGGAACATTTCAAGGACTACATACCTATACTGTTACTATTGGGTTACGATGAGGAATAATTTTATTTATTGTTTCTGAAGTATTTTTTTTTATTTCATTCTTTTGAGCATTTTTTCATAGTAGCTTGTCGCCAACAATTGAATTAGGAATAACATGACCCCCCTTAGGAATTACTGCATTTAATCCTTTCCAAATTCCTTTACTAAATACAGCAATTTTACTAGCCTCAGGAGTAACAGTAACTTGAGCTCACCATTCTTTAATAGAAAATAATCATTCTCAAACCACACAAAGTTTATTTTTTACAATTACCTTAGGAATTTATTTTTCAATTTTACAAGCATATGAATATGTTGAAGCACCATTTACAATCGCAGACGCAGTATATGGATCTACATTTTTTATAGCAACAGGATTCCATGGATTACATGTTTTAATTGGAACAACATTTTTATTAATTTGTTTTTTACGACATATTAATTACCATTTTTCTAAAAATCATCATTTCGGATTTGAAGCAGCAGCATGATATTGACACTTTGTTGACGTAGTATGATTATTTTTATATATTTCAATTTACTGATGAGGTAGATATTTATAAAGTATATATTTGTATGTGTGACTTCCAATCACAAGGACTAAAAATTTTTAGTATAAATAATTTTAATATTATCTGCTATAACATCAATTATTTTTATTATTACAATAATTGTAATAATATTAGCCACTCTTTTATCAAAAAAAACCTTAATAGACCGAGAAAAATGTTCACCTTTTGAATGTGGGTTTGACCCTATTAATTCTTCCCGATTACCCTTCTCTTTGCGATTTTTTTTAATTGCAATTATTTTTTTAATTTTTGACGTTGAAATTGCTTTATTATTACCTATAATCATGATTATTAAATCTTCTAATTTAGTCAATTGAACTATTACTAGTTTATTTTTTATTTTTATCTTAATCGTCGGACTATATCACGAATGAAATCAAGGAGCATTAGAATGAAATGAATAAATATGAAGCGATTTATTGCAATTAGTTTCGGCCTAATCCTAGGTGAAATTCACCCATATTTTAGGGTAATAGTTAACTATAACATTTAATTTGCATTTAAAAAGTATTGAAAATTTCAATTTACCTTATTAATTGAAACCAAAAAGAGGTATATCACTGTTAATGATAAAATTGAATTTTAAATTCCAATTAAGAAATATAAATGGAATTAAACCATTAAAGAGAAAAGTTAGCAGCTTTTTCTTGATCATCATATTTCTATTATACCAATTTATATAGTTTAACAAAAACATTACATTTTCAATGTAAAAATAAAATTTTAATTTTTATAAATATTTAAAGATTTAACAATCACTCTAACATCTTCAATGTCATGCTCTAATATTTAAGCTATTTAAATTAATTTATAAAACCAATCATAGATAATAAAATAATAAACCATAACATGTATCTCAACAAATAAATCTTTAATCTATTATTATGAAATTCTTGTAAATATAAAGAATAAATTTTTAATTGAATATATAATATTTGTCCCCCAAAATACTCTCTTCAACCCTGATCAAATCTTTTTAAAGAAATTAATCCTAAATAAAGAGGATATTTAACTACTCCAACAGTAGAAACAACAGGTATAAATCACATTGATCCAACAAACTGAGTAAAATTATAATAAACTAAAGCCTTATTTACAAAAAATAAGCTGACGTTTCTCAACACGTATCCCACAATTCCTCCTAAAACACAAACAACTAAAGTTAAAATTTTTATAAAAAAGGGTAAACTAATTATAGAAGGATTTAAAATTATTAACCAACTTAATATGCTACCCCCAATAATTGCTATAATTATTAAAAAAAAAATTCTAAAAAGCATTGTTCATCCCCTATCATTTAAAGGATGTAAAGGTCTTCTATTGAAATTACCAGTTATTGAATAGTAAACTAATCGAAAAGAATAACACACAGTTAATCCTGTACTAAAAAAAAAAAGAAAAAAAGAAATAAAATTAACATAGGATAATATCACTATCTCTAAAATCAAATCCTTAGAATAGAACCCAGCCAAAAATGGCATACCACATAAAGCCAGATTAGCAATATTAAAACATCTGCATGTCAGAGGCATACTTATTCTTAATCTTCCTATTATACGAATGTCTTGAGAATTTTTTATATTATGAATAATAGACCCCGCACATATAAACAATAGAGCTTTAAATAGGGCATGGGTTAATAAATGAAAAAACGCCAATTTATAAACCCCCATAGATAAAATTCTCATTATTAACCCTAATTGTCTCAATGTCGATAAAGCAATAATCTTTTTTAAATCAAACTCAAAATTTGCCCCTAGTCCTGCTATAAATATTGTTAGACCGGAAATTAGCAACAATATTTGGCCCAAAATCTTATCTGTTAATAAAACATTAAATCGAATCAATAAATATACCCCCGCTGTAACTAATGTAGACGAGTGAACTAAAGCTGAAACAGGAGTGGGTGCTGCTATGGCAGCGGGCAATCAAGAAGAAAAGGGGATTTGAGCTCTTTTTGTTATAGCAGCCAACATAACTAACGATCCAATTACTATTATTTCTGTTTCATTTGATATTATTTCTAGGTAAAAAATATAATTTCATCTTCCATAATTTAATATTCAAGCAATCGCCAAAAGAAGGGCCACATCCCCAATACGATTTGATAGGGCTGTCAATATTCCCGCATTATAAGACTTTACATTTTGAAAATAAATTACTAAACAATAAGAAACCAACCCTAATCCATCCCACCCCAATAAAATTCTAATTAAATTAGGACTAATAATTAATAATATCATGGATAACACAAACATTAATACCAATAAAATAAATCGATTAATATTATAATCTTCTTCTATATATTGATTGCTATAAAAAATCACCAATGAAGAAATTAACAAAACAAAAGACATAAATATTAGTCTTATTCAATCAAATAAAAAGGTTATTACAACAGATATAGAATGTAAAGATAATACCTCTCATTCAATAAAATAAACTAGATCTTTTAAAAGAAATTTTATTCTCAATAAAAATAAAGAAACTCTAATACAAATTAAAAAATAAAAACTAGTTTTACAATAATTAATTAACCCATTCACGATTTAAGATGAAATTTCATATCATTGACACCACAAATCAATATTTTTATTAAACTACCTAAATAAATTCATAACATACAAAAGTTTCTTTTTAAAATTAAAATGTTTAATGGCAATCAATGCAATATTAACAACATAAACTCCCGAACAGTTCCTACAGAAAAAAAATAAACCCCCGAATAAACTTTTCCATGCTGACTATAAGCAAACAAATACAACGAATACGCTGCTCTAAAAAAGGACAACAAAGATAAAGAAATTATAGATACCCAAGACCATCTTACAATTCTATTTAATAAAGAAATTTCTCCTAATAAATTTAAAGTAGGAGGAGCAGCCATATTACCGGAACAAAGTAAAAATCACCACAATCTTAAAGTTGGTATAAAATTTAATATCCCCTTATTAATTAATAAACTTCGTCTTCCTATTCGCTCATACGAGATATTGGCTAAGCAAAAAAGACCAGAAGAACAAAGCCCATGAGCAATTATTAAAGCATACGAACCTCTTAATCCCCAATAAGTTAAAGTAAGAACTCCGCTTAACACAATTCCCATATGAGCGACAGAAGAATAAGCAATTAACGCCTTTAAATCTGTTTGTCGTAAACATACCAATCTAATTAATACGCCCCCCAATAAACTAATACTAATTCACCAATAATTATATTTAACCCCAGAAATTTGAATTAAAGAAAATATTCGTAATAAACCGTATCCCCCTAATTTTAACAAAATTCCTGCCAAAATTATTGACCCCGAAACTGGGGCCTCAACATGGGCCTTAGGCAACCATAAATGAACTAAAAATATAGGCATTTTCACCAAAAAAGCAAAAATTAAAGATAAATACAACAAGTTTAAGTCTAAAAAACTAAAATTCAAAAGCAAGGTAAAAGATAAAGTACTATTAAACTCTAAAACATAAAAAATCCCAACTAACAAAGGCAAGGATGCTAATAAAGTATAAAATAAAAGATAAATCCCAGCCTGAAGACGTTCAGGCTGGTACCCTCATCCTAAAATTAAAAATAAAGTAGGAATCAGTCTTGCTTCAAAAAAAAAATAAAACATAAATATTCTTATTGAACTAAACGTTAACACTAATATTAATAATAAAAATAAAATTATAAAAATAAAAAAATTTTTATAATTATTTAATAAATAAATTTTTTCTCTTGCTATTAATATTAGTCCACAAATTCAAAATCTTAATAACACTAATCCAAAAGAAATTATATCTAATCCAAAGTAATAAGAAATATAATTAAAATAATTTAAAGACCCATAATTTAATATAAATAACCCCGTAAATAAAAAAATTAAATTTTGAACCATTCAATAATTTCTTTTTAAAAAAGAGAGAGGAAATATAAACCCTAATACAAAAACAAACTTTAACATTGTAAAATAGAAAATCTTTGAAAATAATCATTACCATGTGTTCGAATTATTGAAACTAAAATAGAAAGCCCCAATACTCCTTCACAAACACAAAAAGTTAAAAAAAATATTCTAAAATAAAGCTCGTAACTTATAAAATTTAAATAAAAAAATAAAAAAATAAACAATCTTAACACTATAAATTCTAATCTTAACAAAGTTGATAATAAATGCTTTCGATTAGAAACAAAAACTAAACACCCCATAATAAACATAATTAATGATAAAATAAATATTAAAAATATATTTGCCATTATTTTGTTTAAATAGTTTAATAAAACATTAGTCTTGTAAACTAAAATTAAGATTTAAATCTTTTTAAACTTCAAGAAAAAAGAAACCTCCCTTTCACTAACTCCCAAAGTTAATATTTTAAATAAACTATTTCTTGATATTATAAAACTAATCATTATAACTTTATGTTTAATAATAAGAATTACATTTATACAAATAAAACATCCTTTATCTATAGGATTAATATTATTGGTTCAAACCTTTTTAACCTGCTTAATCACAAGAATTTATGTAAAAACATTTTGATTTTCTTACATTTTATTTTTAATTTTTTTAGGAGGAATGCTTATTTTATTTATTTATGTAACATCTTTATCTTCAAATGAAATATTTTCAATATCTTTTAATTTAGTAATGTTAACATTACTTATTTTCTTTATTTCAACAACTTTATTTTTATTTATAGATAAATCACTTATAGATCAATTTATTTTAAATATAGAAATACAAAAAATATCTAACCTAACAAATCTAATTAATGAAAATATTTTATCTTTAAATAAAATATATAACTTTCCTACAAATATTATCACCCTACTTCTTATTAATTATTTATTTTTAACATTATTAGTAACTGTAAAAATTACTAAAAAATTTTATGGGCCATTACGACCTATATAAATGTTTAAACCTATTCGAAAAACCCACCCTTTAATTAGAATTGCTAATAATGCATTAGTAGATTTACCAGCCCCTTCTAATATTTCAGCTTGATGAAACTTTGGATCATTATTAGGACTATGTTTAATCCTTCAAATTTTAACAGGATTATTTTTAGCAATACACTATGCCGCAGATATTGAAACCGCCTTTAATAGAGTAAACCATATTTGTCGAGATGTAAATAACGGATGATTTTTACGAATTTGCCACGCAAATGGAGCTTCTTTTTTTTTTGCTTGTTTATTTATTCATGTAGGACGTGGAGTATATTATGAATCTTATCTATACCATATAACATGAAACACTGGAGTAATTATCTTATTTCTTACCATAGCAACAGGATTTTTAGGATATGTTTTACCTTGAGGTCAAATATCTTTTTGAGGAGCCACAGTTATTACAAACCTATTATCTGCCGTACCTTATCTAGGAATAGATTTAGTTCAATGAATTTGAGGAGGATTTGCTGTTGATAATGCAACTTTAACCCGATTCTTTACGTTTCATTTTATTTTCCCATTTATTATTTTAGCATTAATAATAATTCATTTATTATTTCTTCATCAAACAGGATCAAACAATCCACTAGGATTAAATAGTAATGTAGATAAAATTCCTTTTCATCCATATTTTATTTATAAGGATATTTTTGGATTTATTGTATTTTTATGAATCTTAATTGCTTTCATTTGAAAATTTAATTATTTATTAATAGACCCGGAAAATTTTATTCCTGCAAACCCATTAGTTACTCCTGTTCACATTCAACCAGAATGATACTTTTTATTTGCTTATGCTATTTTACGATCAATTCCCAATAAATTAGGGGGAGTTATTGCTTTAGTATTGTCTATTGCAATTTTATTAATCCTGCCTTTTACACATTCTAGAAAATTCCGAGGATTACAATTTTATCCTCTTAATCAAATTTTATACTGAAATATAGTAATTGTTGCTTCTTTATTAACATGAATTGGAGCCCGACCAGTAGAAGATCCATATGTTTTAACTGGACAAATTTTAACGATCTTATACTTTTCTTATTTCATTATCAACCCCCTATTAGCCAAATATTGAGATAAGCTATTAAATTAAATTAATAAGCTTTTATAGCATATGTCTTGAAAACATAAGAAAGAAGTAAAGTCTTCTATTAATTTATACTAAAAATTATTCATTAAATTAACAAAGAAATTAAATAAATTTTTAAACCAACAAAAAAAAATAAATAATTTAAAGAAAAAGGCAAATAACTTTTTCAAGCTAAATACATTAACTTATCATAACGAAACCGAGGCAAAGTCCCTCGTACTCAAATAAAAATAAAAGAAATAAACGTTAACTTAAAAAAAAATAATAAACTAAAAATATCGCTACCCAAAAAAATAACTACAAACAATATTCTTATAAACAAAATTCTAGAATATTCGGCCAAAAAAATTAAAGCAAATCCCCCACTTCTATACTCAACATTAAATCCAGAAACTAATTCTGACTCACCTTCAGCAAAATCAAAAGGAGTACGATTAGTCTCAGCTAAACAAGAGGCCAACCAAACAAGCCCTAATGGAAAACAAAAAAAAATAAATCAAACATAACTCTGACAATTATAAAACTCTAAAAAATTATAATTACCCACTAAAAAAATAAATCTTATCAAAATTAAAGCCAAACTTACCTCATAAGAAATAGTTTGAGCTACCGCTCGCAGCCCTCCTAAAAGAGCATAATTAGAATTAGAAGACCACCCAGCAATTATAACAGTATAAACACCTAATCTTGTACAACACAAAAAAAACAAAACACCTAAATTAAAAGAATACAATTTTACTAAATAAGGAATACATATTCAAATTAACAAAGATAAAAATAAAGAAAAAACGGGAGAAAAATAATATGAAATATAATTTGAAACTAATGGATACGTTTGTTCTTTAGTAAACAATTTTACAGCATCACTAAAAGGTTGTAACAACCCATTAAACCCTACTTTATTAGGCCCCTTTCGAATTTGAATATAACCCAAAACCTTTCGTTCTAATAAAGTCAAAAAAGCAACCCCAACTAAAACACAAATTATTAATAATAATCTTCCAATTAACGGTATAAACAAATCATACATAAACAATATTATCTATAATTAAAAATTATATTTATAAATTCTAAATTTATTGCACTAATCTGCCAAGATAATAATTAAAATTAATAATTTTCAAACTAATTAAAAATATATTTTTTATATTAGGTCCTTTCGTACTACAATATAATAATTTATTAAGGATAGAAACCAACCTGGCTTACGCCGGTTTGAACTCAGATCATGTAAGAATCTAAAGGTCGAACAGACCTAAACTTTAAACTTCTACACCTAAAAATAACTCTTAATCCAACATCGAGGTCGCAATCTTTTTTATCGATATGAACTCTCTAAAAAAATTACGCTGTTATCCCTAAGGTAACTTAATTTTAAAATCTATATTATAGGATCCAAAACTCATTAATCAATGTAAAAAATAATAAAAGTTTATTAAATTTTAATGCCACCCCAGCAAAATTTTATTTAAAATATAAACTCTAAAATTCTTTATAATTTATAATTTATAAAAATAAAGATCTATAGGGTCTTCTCGTCCTTTAATTATATTTTAACTTTTTAATTAAAAAATAAAGTTTTATCAAAATTTTTAAAAAACAGTATATATCTCATTCAACCATTCATACCAGCCTTCAATTAAAAGACTATTGATTATGCTACCTTCGCACAGTCAAGATACCGCGGCCCTTTAAACATCAGTGGGCAGGCTAGACTTTATATAAAACTCAAAAAGACATGTTTTTGTTAAACAGGTGAATATATTTAATTTGCCGAATTCTTCATTAAAACCTTTCAAATTAATTATTTTAAATAATTTAATATACTAATTTTATCATAATTTATAAATTTAAATAATTATAAATTATATTTTAATAAATAATTTAATTTTAAAATAAATAATAAAAACAAATAAATAAATTATAACAAATTTATTAAAAATAACTATTTTTAAGCTTATTTTTATTTTACAAATATCAAAAATATAAAAATTTATTTTAAAGCTAATCCCTTAAAATATTATTTTATTCATTTATTGAATTAAAAAAAAATAAACCAATAATATAAACAAACTAAATTCTATTTATTTCTTAAAAAACTAGATATATTTTAAAACGATTAACATTTCATTTCTAATTATATATTAAAAATAGTTATTCAACAATAACTTTTTTATATAATTAAATCTTTAAAATTCGAGAAAAATAAATATTAATTTTTTAATTAATAAACCCTGATACACAAGGTACAATAAAATAAATTTTCTTTAAAATTAAAAATTTTTCAACTTATTTCAATATTCCTTTAAAATACTAATATACTATAATTAAAATTATCATTTCTTTATAAAATACTAAAACTAACTAAATTAAAATTATTTTTATTAAAAATAATAAAAAAAAACTATTAATAAATAAATAATATCAATTTAAATTGAATTGCACAAATTTCTTTTCAATGTAAATGAAATGCTTTACTTATTAAGCTTTAAATTGTCATTCTAGATACACTTTCCAGTACATCTACTATGTTACGACTTATCTCATTTTAAAAATGAGAGCGACGGGCGATGTGTGCATGTTTTAGAGCTATAATCATATAAATAATCTATTTTACATTACTATTAAATCCACCTTCATATTTTTATTTCAAAAAATAATTCGTATAAATAAATTTATTGTAATCCATTTCTACTTAATCATAAATTGCACCTTGACCTGACATTCTATCTAATAAAATATTTTAAAAATTATTAATCTTTTAATATATTCTGATGACGGCGATATACAAACTGAAAACAAAATTAAGTAAGGTCCAATGTGGATTATCAATAACAGAACAGATTCCTCTAAATAGACTAAAACACCGCCAAATTCTTTAAATTTTAAGAATATAACTAATACTACTTCAGTATTTATTTTATTTAATTTTAATAATAGGGTATCTAATCCTAGTTTATAATAAAATTTTTATAGCTTAAATTAATAAAAATTTTAATATTAAATTAATTTAAAAATTTCACCTAATAAATTAATAAATATATTAAATAAACAAAATTTAACTAACACTAAAAAATTTTTTATTTGTATCATTTGTATAACCGCAGTAGCTGGCACAAATTTAACCAATACCACATACAATTACTAATTCAAAATTTCTTTTATAATTAATATTAATTACTGCGCATAAATTTTTATTTATTAATTTTTAAAATTAAATAATAATTCTCACAAAAATTTACATGTAAAATAATGTAATAATAAAACATTTAACTAGAATAAAATATTATTATTAATTATAAATTAACAATAATAATTAAAACCTTTTATAAAAATAATTAAATTAATTTAACATTAAATATAAAATATAACTATATAATAACACATTTTATAAATTAAAAAATAAAAGTACATCTTTATTTTATAACCAATGACTATAAATATAATAATGTTCTTTATAAATAATAAATAAAAGTACATTCCTCACTTTATTACCCCTATTTTTTTTTTTTTATATTAAATTATATCTAATATCAATATATGTATATATAATTTTATAAAATTCAATAATTTATTATTATATATGTTAATATATATATATATAATAATTTTAATTAATTAATATTTTTTAACTATATTTATTATATATATATATATATAAATTATTTATATATATATATATATATATTTATATATATATTAGTTAAATAATTTATATATTAATATATCATTTTTTTTTCAATTATAAGACTATTTGGCTTATAAATAAAATCACCCATTTATTATAAATTTATTTTAAATATAAATAATATAAATAAAATTAAATAATTTATATAAATAATTATATATATATATTATTTATAATTATCAATTTGAGGACCGTTATTTTTAATGCAATTATAAAAAA